TTTTAATACAGTGTTAATGGAGTCAAAGTAAAGAAATATTATAATGGTTGGGGTTAATATTGGGGCTTAGTGTTATTAGTGGTGGGTCGTTTTAGCATTTTTTAGTGCTATGCTTAGTGATAAGCTATAATAACTTTTTGTATATAAATCTTGTATGTGGCAGGGTAAAGTAAAAACCACTATTGTGGTTGGGGGGGTTTTTGACAATGGAAAATTAATTCTGTGGAAAAATAGTAGAATCCTGGAATAAAATTGGGTGTGGGAAAAAAACATATAAATGGCTGTAGTTCCATCTGTTTTGGTGGGGCTGTGTTAATTAGTGTGATTTTTTTAATATATATTTTCTGTATTGTAATAAAACCAAAGTAAAAACCACTATTGTGGTTGAGGGAGGCTTTTGACAATGGAAAATTAATTCTGTGGAAAAATAGTAGAATCCTGGAATAAAATTGGGTGTGGGAAAAAAACATATAAATGGCTGTAGTTCCATCTGTTTTGGTGGGGCTGTGTTAATTAGTGTGATTTTTTTAATATATATTTTCTGTATTGTAATAAAACCAAAGTAAAAACCACTATTGTGGTTGAGGGAGGCTTTTGACAATGGAAAATTAATTCTGTGGAAAAATAGTAGAATCCTGGAATAAAATTGGGTGTGGGAAAAAAACATATAAATGGCTGTAGCTGCATCTGTTTTGGTGTGGTTAAAACTAAGACCTAGTGTTGTTAGTAGCGGGTCATTTTTAGCATTTTAGTGCTGTGCTTAGTGATAAGCTATAATAACTTTTTGTATATAAATCTTGTATGCAGCAAGGTAAAGTAAAAATCACTATAGTAGTTGAGGGGGGTTTTAGCAGTTGAAAATTAATTCTGTGGAAAAGTGGCAAAAACCCGGAATAAAATTGGGCGTGGGAAAAAAATATATAAACGGGCGTGTGGGTTATATGAAAGTAATAACTATACTTTTTTGGGGGAGGGTTTTTATTGTATATTGTCGTATCTTGAAGGTGTGATTTTTAAAAATAGGGGTTTAAAAAAAGTGCCAACAGCGGTGAAAGTATAATAAAAAAATAGTGAGAAAAGTCGGTGCCAGGAAAAATATGTCTAACAAACATGGAAAGAATGATCCGTATAGGGAGGATGCTAGACCAAGAATATAGCCCCACCCGGACTAGATGGTCTACCCCGGTAGGGGTAACGGTAACGAGCATATATGGGTGTCAGGTGAAAGGTAGAGAGAAAAAAAGACTACCAGGGGTGGAGCGAGCAGGCTGATAAGAACATGAGGTGATATGTACCAATATAACGGGTGCGACCAAAGGCCTTGGAAAAAGCTAGTAGGGAGGGATGGTTCCGGGCCGTTGAGATGGACGTGAGAGTGTAACCAGTGGTCTCTTAAAGTACACTGTGGGAGGAGTTGCAATATATGGCCGTGAAAAGCAGGACTGTATGCGTGAAGTGGAAGGATAGAGGGTTTCACGGGCTGAGCTAGACTAAGGGACACCATTAGGAACAGGATAGTCATGGTTATAAACAACAGATATTCATGAAAGCATGGAACGTCTGAGAAATGTGGGGGCAAATTAGATGTACGATCCCATTTTTGTATACTAATAATTATTATATAATTCTCGTTTGATAGGCGTGAGGCAAACCATTAATGTATGATTATACATAGTGAAATAAAGACTATCATGTAGAGAGTACATAATAGCCGAGACCCGGATTAAAAGCCGGGGGGGGGGGTTAGGGGGGGGGCCAGGAGAGTATATTTTTTTCAGAGAATAGTTTAAAGTATAAAATGCTGGTTTTGGGGACCAGAGATGGGTATCCTTCTTTGATGCTCTAGGGGTTTAAAATCCGTCTTTGGTTTACAAGAACAAAGCTTTAGTGTAAGCTACTAGGGCAGTTGTGTTTTATTATCTTATTTTCTATTAATCCAAGAATGGGGTTAATAATAAAGAAGAGAAAGTATATGATTGAGGTTGTTTGGCTGATAATTAGGAAGGGGGGCTCTACTGGTTTGGTAGCTGTTCATGTGATTGTGATGAAAGTTGCAATAAATATTCAGAATAGGGCTTGAGTCAGTGGTCGGAATGTTATGGATCGGATGTAGGATGTGTGGGTAAAGGGTGTTGTAATTAAGATAGTAACAGATATGATGAGAGCCAGCGCTCCCCCCAGCTTATTGGGGATTGATCGTAGGATTCCATAAGCAAATAAAAAGTACCACTCTGGTTTGATATGTTGGGGTGTAATTAGTGGGTTGGCTTTGGAGAAGTTTTCTGGGTCATTAAATAGGTTGGGTAGAAAGGATATGATTGTAAATAGTAGTGTTATAAGAATTGTGAGTATTAATAGGTCTTTGTATGTGTGGTATGGGTGAAATGGGATTTTGTCAATGTCTGAGTTTGTGCCTAGTGGGTTGTTAGACCCTTCGTTGTGTAGTATAATAATGTGGGCTGAGGATAGCGAGATGATTAGGAATGGGAGAATGAAGTGTAGTGCGAAGAAACGGGTAAGGGTTGGGTCGTCAATAGAGAACCCCCCTCACAACCAGGTTGTTAGTAGTGTTCCAATATATGGGACTGCGGTTAGTAGGTTGGTGATTACTGTTGCTGCCCAGAAGGATATTTGTCCTCATGGTAGAACATAACCAAAAAAGGCTGTTGCTATGAGTGTGATTAGTAGGGCGGTTCCTGTTAATCACACTTCTTTATTTAGGTGTGAGCCATAGTAAAGTCCTCGTGCGATGTGGGTATAAATACAAATAAAAAATATAGATGCGCCGATTGCATGGGTGTTTTGTATGATTCATCCGTAGGGTACATCGCGTGTGATGTGAACTACGGATGAGAATGCTAGATTAATATTGGCTGTGTAGTGAATTGCTAGAAAGAATCCTGTGGCGGTTTGTAAGAATAAACAGGTTAGTAGTATGGAGCCAAAATTCCACCAAGTGGAGATGTTTGATCCCACAGGTAGCAGGTTTGAAATCAGAAGGGTGTGTTGGTTGGACATGTTTTTGTAGTTGATATACAACGGTGGTTTTTCGAGCCACAGGACTCTGTAAGAGTAAAAACCATGTTCGTAATAGATTATTTATTGGGTTTAGTTTTAATATTTGTGGTTTTTAGTGTAACATCCCTGGGTGTGGCCTTTGCCCCCTATCAGGGGGTGATTGCTCTTATGGGAGTTTCTTTTTTTTGCTGTGTGTCAATGGTTTTAATAGGTTGTACGTTTATTGCCTTGGTAATATATATTGTGTATTTGGGGGGTTTAGTTGTGGTTTTTGGTTATTGTGTAAGTGTTGAAAAGGACAAGAAAAGTGTTTTTAAGGGTGGTGGATATAAATATGTTATTACCTTTTTTGTTGCAGGCTTGGTTTGTCTATATGGCAGTTTTGGTGGCTTGTTGGTATATCCTGGCTGGGAGGAGTTATTGTGTCTAGAGGTGAATGGGTTTGGGGTTTTTTATTGTGTGGGGGGTGCGGGTTTGGTGGTGTGCTCTTGGGGTTTGTTGGTGGTGTTGTTCTCTGTCTTAGTGATTTTAGGTTGGGGCCGTTTGGGCGGGTTTCGTCCTTTTAGGCTGTTAAAATGGTGATTGCTAGAGTAAGTGAGATTATGAAGGTAGTTATATAGTTTTTTATTATATTTTTTTGATGTGTTGTTAGATGGATTATTGGTTTTAGTGTCAGCGATAGGCCTTTTGGTCCTCAGCTTTCTAGGGTTCAAAGGTCAATTAGTTCTGTAAAGGTTTGTTGGCTATGTTTTAATGTAATTATTGGAATAAACCGGTGAAGTATGTTAAAGAAGGCTATTTGATTGAAAAAAATGCTAAGTGTCTTCGATTTTTTGGGAGATAGGTGTTTAGTGAATAAAAATAAGTCGTTTGATAGGGTTATTCCTACTAATGTAGCAACTAGAGCTATTAGTTTAATTATTTTGGGTATTGTTGTTAGCGAGGTGTTTTGTAGTGTTGTTAGTTTTGTTAGTGTTCCTGCCATAATAGACATAATTGTTAGCCGAATTAATGGGTTGATGATAGTTTTTGTTTCTTTGTGCGGTTTGTTCTTGGTTCGTGGGTATTCAGTAAGTGTAAATAGGATTATTCGTGTACTGTACGAGGCAGATAGAATAGTGGCAATTAGTGTGATGGTTAGTGTTCATGAGTTTGTGTGGGAATTTATTATAACTTCAATGATGGTGTCTTTTGAGTAGAAGCCTGAGAGAAATGGTATCCCTATTAGGGATAGGCTGGCAGTAGTTAGGAATGATGCTGTTATTGGGGCTGTTTTTAGTAACCCTCCTATATCTCGTACGTCTTGTTCGTTATTTAGGTTATGGATAAATGATCCAGAGCATAAGAATAAAAGTGCTTTGAAGAAAGAGTGGGTAATTATGTGTAGGAAGGCTAGGGATGGTTGGTTTAGTCCAACCATAGTTATTATTAACCCAAGTTGGCTAGTGGTGGATAGTGCAATGATTTTTTTGATGTCGAAATGGGTAGTTGCTGAGGCGGCGGCAAATAGTGTGGTAGTTGCTCCTAAGACTAGACACATAGTTATAATAGTCTTGTTTTGTAGTATGGGGTTAAATCGGATTAGTAGAAATACACCAGCTACAACCATTGTGCTTGAGTGAAGTAGGGCTGATACTGGTGTTGGGCCTTCTATGGCTGAAGGGAGTCATGGGTGTAGGGTGAACTGTGCGGATTTGCCTGTGGCTGCGGCTAATAAGCCTAGCATTGGGATGGTTGTTGCTTTATATGAGATTATGGCTTCTTGGATGTTTATTGAGGATGTTGTTATTAACCATACTGTTGTTATGATAAGTCCGATATCACCGATTCGGTTATAGATAATGGCTTGTAGGGCTGCTGTGTTTGCGTCTGGTCGGTTGTATCATCAGCCGATTAAAAGAAAGGATATAATACCAACGGCCTCTCACCCGATAAAAAGTTGATATATGTTGTTTGCTGTGATGATGATTAGTATTGCGATTAGAAAAATTAACAAGTACTTAATAAACTTATTAATGTTTGGGTCAGAGTCTATATATCAAATGGAAAATTCTAGTACGGATCATGTAATGAATAGGGCGATTGGTATGAATGTTAATGAGAGTAAGTCTAGTGTTATGGAGATATTGATGTTTTCTGTGGGTGTTAGGATTATGGGTGTTGATGTTATTGTTAGCTCTTTATTGCTAAGCATGGGGCTTAATGGGATCAAACTAATAATAAATATTATTATTAGTTTGATCTTGGTGTGGTTTATATTAGTTGTTGGTTGGGTAATAGAAATAATCAAGGATAAAATAATAGCAGAAGTGATTGTTGGGGCTAAGGTGTCCATGTTCTACCACTTGGATTTGCACCAAGGGTTTTGGTGCCTAAGACCATCGGAATACTGTTATCCTTTGGTAGAGGGGGCTGGGTTATTAACACCAGGTTAAAGAGTTAGCAGGTCTTTTGACCCCCCCCGGTGTGTGAGGAGAGTTCCTATCGTCAAGGTCACAGCTTGGTGTTTTTTTAAACTACGCACACTAGATCACTAGTTCTGGTTTTAAGGAGATTAGTACAAGAGGTATAATGTGTAGTGACATTAGAAGGTGTTCTCGTGAGTGTGTGGGTTGGACGGGTGAGTTTAGTGTGAATGAGCCCATTTGTGTAGACAGGAACATGTGGAGGGTGTATGAGGCTGTAATTAGTATTAATAGGCCTAATAGGGCGACTGATGTTGGGCATCAGTTAAACATGGAAGATATAATTAGTAGTTCGCTTGTGAAGTTTATGCTTGGTGGGGTAGCGGCGTTTGTAAGACAGGCTAGTAGTCATCAGGCTGTGGATATTGGAAGGATGTTGTGGAGCCCCCGTGTAAGAATTATGATGCGGGTTTGGGTGCGTTCGTAGGTGGTGTTTGCCAGACAAAAAAGTATTGATGAGGTGAAGCCGTGGGCAATTATTATAGATATGGCTCCTGCTAGCCCCCAGTGTGTTTGTGTGGATAATGCTGCAATAACTAAGCCTATGTGGCTGATTGATGAGTATGCAATTAGAGATTTTAGATCTGTTTGTTGAAGGCAGGTTAGACTTGCTAAAGCGGCCCCCCACAAAGATAGGACAATAAATGGGAGGAATATGTCTGTTTTTGGGGTTGGTAGAATTTGGGATAGGCGGATGATTCCGTATCCGCCGAGTTTCAATAGGACTGCGGCTAAGACCATGGATCCAGCAATAGGGGCCTCTACATGGGCTTTTGGAAGTCATAGGTGTAGGCCGTAGATTGGTATTTTTGCTATGAAGGCAGTCAGGCAAGCTAATCATAGAATTAGTCCGGTTCATTGATTTTGGGGCTGTATTATTTGGGTAAATAGGGTTGGGGTGTTTAATAGGTTGTTTAAGGAAAGAATGGCTATTAATAGGGGCATGGATGTTGTTAGGGTATAGAGTATAAAATAAGTACCTGCTGTTAGACGTTCAGCTTGCTGTCCCCATCGCGTGATAATGACTAGAGTTGGGATTAGTGTAGCTTCAAATATAATGTATATGAGTGTTAGTGTATTGGCTATGAATGTTAGTGCAATGAAGAGTTGTAGTAAGATTAGGGTTACTAGAAACACTCGTTGTCGTTGTAGGGGTTCTTTTGATAGTGAGTGTTGGCTGGCTAGTATGGTTAGGGGTAGGAGTCAATAGGATAGTGTAAGCAGTGGGGCTGAGATATGATCTAGGGTTAGATATATATTAGATTTTGGTGTTAGTATATTTAGGCTGAGAAAAGCTAGGATAAATGAATAAGATGTTGTTGTTTGTATTAAAAGACTGGGTTTAATTAATATGGTTGTTGGAATTAATATGATAGTTGTATAGATAAGTTTGAGCATTATAATAGATTAAGGTTATTAAGGAAGTCGTTTCCTCGGGTTCGTGTGACTGCAACAACAAGACTGAGGCCGACTGCTGCCCCACAGACTGATAGTGAGAGTAGGATAATGGGTATTGGGGTTTGTGATAGCGCTAGTGAGGATGAGTTAGAGATTACTAGTATTATGAATAAAATAAGCGTTATTGTTTCTAAACACATAAGAGCAAGCATTAAGTGTTTGTTTTGTATAGAAAGACTTGCAATGGTGATAATAAAGGCGGTGTATAGTAGTGTTTTAGTTAATTCCATTACTGAGGCTTAAGTGTATTAAGTTCTCCCGAGTCGAAATCTGGTGTCTAATTAGACCACCTCAGCACTCTGTCCACTCTAGCCCGCCTTGTAGCCACTCGTACAACAAACCTGCTGTAAGGATTGTTAGTAGTGCTGTAGTTAGGGTTATAGTGGTTGTTGGTGGGTTGGTGCTGGTGCTTCATGGGATTGGCAGGAGGAGTACAATTTCTAGGTCAAATAAAATGAATAAGATAGCTACTAGAAAAAACTGGATTGAGATTGGGGTTCGAGCGTCTCCGAATGGGTCGAAGCCGCATTCATATGGGGAGAGTTTATTAATATCTGGTTTTATTATTATAAAAGAGTTAATTGTAAATAGGAGGGTTGCCGTTATAAATGATGTTAGGGTAATTATGGCTATGCTAATTATTTCTTCCCGGCTGGGGCTTAATGCTTGGAAGGCACTGGTACTGCTATACTAAAGAAACAAGAGCCTCATCAGTATATTGAGATATATAGGAATAACCACACGACATCAACGAAGTGTCAGTATCAGATTGCTGCTTCGTACCCAAAGTGGTGTGTTGTTGTGAAATGAAGTAGGATTAGTCGAATCATACAGACTAGCAGGAAGGTGGTTCCAATTATGACGTGTAGTCCATGGAAGCCTGTGGTTACAAAAAATAATGAGCCATACACGCTGTCTGAAATGGTGAATGGGGTTTCTTGGTATTCTGACAGTTGAAGGGCTGTAAAGTAAACCCCAAGTAGAATAGTGATTATTAAGGCTCGGGTTGCTTCTTTTTTATTACCTTTTATTATTGTGTGGTGGGATCATGTAATGGTTGCTCCTGAGGACAACAGGACAGTTGTGTTTAGTAGGGGTACTTCTATGGGGTTAAGTGGGGTAATTCCAGCTGGTGGTCATTCTGCTCCTAGTTCTGGGGTTGGGACTAGGCTTACGTGGTATAGAGCTCAGAAGAAACCCAAGAAAAAGAAGACTTCTGATGTGATAAACAGGATTATTCCGTAGCGTATGTTTTTTTGTACTCCAATGGTGTGGTGTCCCTGATAGGTGCTTTCTCGTACTACGTCTCGTCATCATTGGGCTATGGTTAGTGTGATGGTTAGAAGGCCTAGTTTTAAGAGGGTGGTGGAGGTAGTGTGGAATCAAATCGTTAGTCCTGAGGCTAGGAGTAGTGAGCCCATGGCTCCTGTTAGAGGCCATGGGCTTGGGTCGACTAGGTGATATTGGTGTAGCTGGTGGGTCATTATGTGTTTTCTTGTAAATACAGGGTAATTAACAGCACGAACACATATGCTTGGATGCAAGCTACTGCTAGCTCTAAAAGGGTAAGTATGAATAGAAGAATAGATGTTAAAACGCTTGTGGTGGTGTAGGTGTTGATAAGGTTAAACAAGGCTGAGCTAATTATGGTAATAAGTAGATGGCCTGCTGTGATGTTGGCTGTTAGGCGTACTCCAAGTGCTAGTGGGCGTATGAGGAGGCTAATGGTTTCAATTAAGACCATAAATGGGATTAGGGGGGCGGGTGAGCCTTCTGGGAGGAGGTGGGCTAGTGTGTTTGATGGTTTTTTTATTATGCCGGTGATAACAGTGGCTAGTCATAGGGGGATAGCCAGGGCTATGTTTGTAGAGAGTTGAGAGGTAGTGGCGAAAGTGTAGGGTAGCAGGCTAAGGAGGTTTGAGATTAAAATAAACAGTATAAGGCTAGTTAGGATGCGGCACCACTTCTGCCCATTTGGGGTTAAGTGGTTGATTATGTTAAGCATGATTGTTTTTAGAAGTCACAAAATGGCTGTTGTTATGCGGTTTCCTAATAGTTTGGGGTTGTTGTGGATTATTATAGCTGGTATCAGGATAGATAGGAGGGTAGTTGGGATATAGAATAGCTCTGGGCTTGCGAATTGTTCAAATATGTTTATGTTCATGGTAGTGTGGGTGTTGGTTTTTTAGGTTTAAAATATAAGCTGGTTGTTGGAGTATTTTTAATTAACAGGGTTTTTGTTTTTTGTATAATCAAAAATAGAACAAGTCAGGTTCACATATAGATTATGAAAATAGAGGTTGTGCTTAGTTGGGGCATTTCACTGAGGAAACGGGTTTCTTCTTCAACTTAAAAGGCTAACGCTGTAAAAGCTTCTCAGTGATTGTTCTGAGGTTAGTCAAAGTTCAAATTGACTTAGGGGGGTTGCTTCTACTGCGATTGGTATAAAGCTGTGATTTGCTCCGCAAATTTCTGAGCACTGTCCAAAGAACACCCCGCTTCGTGATGTGGATAGGGGTAGTTGATTAAGGCGCCCTGGAACTGCGTCTACTTTTACACCTAGTGTTGGAATTGTTCATGAGTGTAGTACGTCTTCTGCAGTAATGATTATTCGGATCTGTAGGCCTATTGGCATTACCATACGGTGGTCTACTTCTAGCAGCCGTGGCGAGCCGCTTTGTAGATCTTCAGTTTGGGTTATATAAGAGTCGAATGAGATTTGGGCTCCGTCGGAGTATTCGTAATTTCAATATCATTGGTGGCCTGTTGATTTAATAGTTAAGTATGGGTCGAACACTTCTTCTATAAGATATAAAGATCGCACAGATGGGAGGGCCGTTAAAATAAGAATTATAATGGGGGCGGCTGTTCATGCTGCTTCTAGTTGTTCTGCTTCTTCTGTGGGGTCATTGTGGGTTAAGGCTGATGTGGTGGTGGTAATTGCAAATATAAGAATTACTAGGGATATAAGGCAGGTAAGTAGGAGAACGTGGTCATGTAGAAATACAACTTCTTCTATGGCTGGTCCTGCGGCTTCTTGTAGGGATAGTTGTGCTGCACGTGGCATATGAGGGCCACAGGTGCTGTGCTTTGGCTATGACAAAGCCATGTAATAATGTTTACTAGACCCTCGAGGAGAGAGCATATATATGCGGTTAACTTGAAATTAACAGATGGTGGTTATAATCCACCTTTTCTCGGGTCAGGGCCAGTTTATGTAGGAGATATATTGTCGGATTGGAGCATATGAGTTGTTTGATACATAGGTTGGCTCGGTGTGTGTGTGGTGTGGGGGGGGTGTGCCATAGAATCATTCTACATGGGTTTTTTTTCCTAGTGGGTGTTGTAGCACTCGTTTGCATGTTAGTGCTTCTCATACAATAAACATAGACATTAGAACAGCAATTAGGGAGATGGCTGATCCAACCGATGAGATAGTATTTCATAGGGTGAAGGCATCTGGGTAGTCCGAGTATCGTCGTGGTATACCAGAAAGGCCTAGGAAGTGCTGTGGGAAGAATGTTATATTTACTCCAATAAACATCACCCAAAATTGAGTTTTTGTCAGAGTCTGGTTGAGCGTGTATCCTGTAAATAAAGGAAATCAGTGGGTAAGGCCCCCCATGATTGCAAACACGGCCCCTATTGATAATACATAGTGAAAATGGGCTACTACATAGTAGGTGTCATGTAGGATAATGTCTAGTGATGAGTTTGCTAGGATGATGCCTGTTATACCGCCTACGGTAAATAAAAAAATAAACCCAAGGGCTCAGTAGATTGGGGTTTGTCATTTAATTTGGCCTCCTGCTAGAGTAGCTAATCAACCAAACACTTTAATCCCGGTAGGGATGGCAATAATTATTGTTGCAGCGGTAAAATAGGCACGGCTATCAATGTCTAGTCCCACAGTGAATATGTGGTGTGCCCATACTACAAAGCCCAGAATTGCAATTGATATTATTGCTCAAATTATGCTCGTGTATCCAAAGGTGTTTTTTTTTCCTGTGTAGAAGGTAATAATACTAGATACAATGCCAAATCCGGGAAGAATAAGAATGTAGACTTCTGGGTGCCCAAAGAACCAGAATAGGTGTTGGAATAGAACCGGGTCTCCTCCTCCGCAGGGGTCGAAGAAAGATGTGTTAAGATTGCGGTCTGTTAGTAGTATTGTGACTGCGGCAGCTAGGACTGGAAGGGCTAGAAGGAGTATAATGGCTGTAATTAGGACAGATCATACGAATAAAGGGAGGTTGAATATTGGCATTGATTTTGGTTTTATGTTGATGCAGGTGGTAATAAAATTAATTGCGCCCAGGATGGAGGAGGCTCCTGCCAGATGAAGTGAAAAAATGGCTAAGTCGACTGATGGTCCAGAGTGAACAAGGTTTCCCGATAGGGGCGGGTATACTGTTCATCCGGTTCCTGCGCCGGCCTCTACGTAGGAGGACGATAAGAGTAGGAGGAGTGCTGGGGGGAGTAATCAGAAGCTTATGTTGTTTATTCGGGGAAAGGCTATGTCTGGGGCTCCAATTATTAGTGGGATGAGTCAGTTGCCAAAGCCCCCAATCATAATTGGTATGACTATAAAGAAAATTATGATGAATGCGTGGGCAGTTACTAGCACGTTATAAACCTGGTCACTGCCTAGGAGTGACCCCGGCTGGGTTAATTCTATGCGTATAAGTATGCTTAGACAGGCCCCGGCTAGGCCTGATCAGGCCCCAAATAAAAGGTATAGGGTTCCGATATCTTTATGGTTGGTTGAAAATAATCAACGGGTGATAAACACTGGTAGTATGGCTGAAAATAGCGGTAGGCTGTAAACCTACACACAGGTTCCCCCTTGCTGCCAAACCTTGAGGTGTTTTTACATGTCAGACTGCAAATCTGAAGTCGGCTAGCTGCCCGGGGTTTCTCCGTTTTTTTTCTTCTATTACAAAAACGGAGAAAGCTAGGTTAAAGTCCGCCGGTTTGGACGACTAGCTGTTAATTAGTTATTTGTGGGATCAAGGCCCACTGATCTAGAGAGTCTTAGTTTAAGTTAAAATACCTGTATTGCAGTCAGGTGATGTGGTTATCTGCAGATTCTAGTCAGAAACTAAAGTAGTCTTTTTTGGGGGCTTTGAAGGCCTCTAGTTTAATATAACTTAAGTTCCTACATGTTTGGTGTTAGTGGGAGTAGGAGAATAGTTATTATGGTAAGCAAGGACATGGTTATGGGGTAGTTTTTATGTGGTGAGCGTCATTTTATTGTTATTGTGGTTGTGTGGGGTGTGATGGTTATGGATAGTATGTATATTAGTCGTATGTAGACGTATAGGCTTAGCATAGAGGATACAGCTATGGTAGTGGCTTCGATAGTTATATCCTTAGTGATTATTTTGTTAAGGATCAATCATTTTGGTATGAATCCTGTGAGTGGGGGGAGCCCCCCTAGGGAAAGGGCTGTTAGTGTAATAACTATAATAAGATGGGGTGAGGTTATTCATATTGATCCTACATCTTTAATGGTTACTGTTGGTGTGTGGTTAATTGATAGAAAGATAGGGGTTGTAGTTATAGTGTAGACTATAAAGGTTAGTATTGAGATTTTTGGTGCAGTGGTTATTGTAGCTATAATTCATCCGGTGTGGGCAATGGATGAGAAAGCTATTAGTTTTCGTAGTTGGGTTTGGTTTAGGCTACCCAGACCGCCAACAATGGTAGACAGGATTGCTGATGTTAGTAGTAGGGTTTGGTTTATTTTGTTATGGGTGGTCAGTATGATTGTTAGTGGTGCGATTTTTTGTCATGTAAGAATAGTTAGGGATGTTATAGTAGTTGTACCCTGTGCTACTTCTGGTAGTCAGAAGTGGAGAGGGGCGGCTGCTATTTTTATTATAAGAGTTATGGTAATAATTGTTGTTGTAATGGGTTCTGACGTGGTACTGGTCTCTCAGTTGGATGTGTTTATAGCATTTATTGTTGCTGCGAATAGTAGGGTGGTTGAGGCTATTGTTTGTGTTAAGTAGTACTTAGTGGCGGCTTCTGTTGCTCGTGGGTGGTGCGGCTTGGAAATAATAGGAACTATAGATAGGGTGTTGATTTCTAGACATGCTCATACTATAAGTCAATGGGTTATTACGGTTACTATTAGTGTGCTCATGATGATGCTTGTTGTAATTATTAATCAGGCTGTAATGTTGATTAGTAGAGGCCGTGTGGCATTTTCGGGGTATGGGCCCGATAGCTTGTTTAGCTGACTTTACTTAGAAAGTAGTATATAGGTAGTATTGAAAGTTTTGGGCTTTCAGGCTTAAGTTCGAGTCTTGACTTTCTAGTATTAAGGAGATGATTTGAACACCTGTGTTTAGGTTTTAAGCCTTTTGCACGGCCTGGCTGTGCTACCTTAATGGATTTTTTTAATATATATTTTCTGTATTGTAATAAAACCAAAGTAAAAACCACTATTGTGGTTGAGGGAGGCTTTTGACAATGGAAAATTAATTCTGTGGAAAAATAGTAGAATCCTGGAATAAAATTGGGTGTGGGAAAAAAACATATAAATGGCTGTAGTTCCATCTGTTTTGGTGGGGCTGTGTTAATTAGTGTGATTTTTTTAATATATATTTTCTGTATTGTAATAAAACCAAAGTAAAAACCACTATTGTGGTTGAGGGAGGTCCATGTCTACGCTATCAAGGTAGTCCTTTAATTCGGGCACGCTTCTATTGTGGTGGTGTTCCTATAAATGTAGAAGAAGTAGAGAGGTTAAGTAGGCATATAGCTAGGCTTATGGGCAGGTATTGTTTTCATAGGAGGTGTATTAGTTGATCATAGCGAAATCGTGGGTAGGAAGCCCGAATTCATAGGAATATGATTGTTAGTAGGGTTGTTTTTGTTATTAGGTTTATTGTGTATAGTTGGGGGTTAGATGATCCTGGGTTCATAAATATTGTAACTGATAGGGTGTTTATTAGGAGAATGTTAGTATACTCTGCTAAGAATAGGAGTGCAAATGGACCGGCCGAGAACTCTACGTTAAACCCAGAGACAAGCTCAGACTCTCCTTCTGTTAGGTCAAAAGGAGAACGGTTGGTTTCAGCCAGGGTTGAGGTGAACCATATTATGGCTAGTGGTCATGAAGGGATAAGGAGCCATAAGTGTTCTTGTGTTTCTGTGAATGCTATTAGGGAGTATCCGCCTGAAAGCATGGCTATGGAGATAATGATTAGCCCTAGTGTAACCTCATATGAGATGATTTGTGCTACTGCGCGTATTGCTCCTATTAGTGGGTATTTTGAGTTGGAGGACCACCCTGACCATAGAATGGTGTAGGTGAACATTCCTGATATTGCTATGATAAATAAAAGTCCTAGGTTTATATTGATTAGTGGGTTTGGTATCGGGATTGGTGCTCAGCAGATTAGTGCTAGGGTGAGGGCTAAGATTGGGGATATTGTAAATAGGATGGGAGATGATATGGTGGGTTTGGTTGATTCTTTAGAGATCAGTTTAAGGCCGTCAGCAATGGGTTGTAGTAGGCCTAGTGGGCCTACTAAGTTAGGCCCTTTTCGGAGTTGTATGTAGCCTAGGAGTTTTCGTTCTAGTAGGGTTAAGAAGGCTACAGCAATTAGGATGGGCAGGATATAGAGTAGTGAGTTGGTAATGTTTAGTAGGGTTTCTGTAATATGTTGAGGTAATATACCTGAACTGACCTTTTCTTGGTCTGGTGGGTAACGGGTGTGTTTGGTTTAAAAGGGGCTTGCTTGTAGTATGGGCCCCGCTATATTATTCCTTTCGTACTAAAGATAGCTAGGACATAGATAGAAACCGACCTGGATTACTCCGGTCTGAACTCAGATCACGTAGGACTAAATTTAATCGTTGAACAAACGAACCTTTAATAGCGGCTACACCATTGGGGTGTCCTGATCCAACATCGAGGTCGTAAACCTTCTTTTTGATATGGGCTCTTGAAGAAGATAGCGCTGTTATCCCTGGAGTAACTTGGTTCAATTATCAGCTGTGCTGGGTCACTAATAGGCTTGTTGGCCGTGGGTTTAATAGTATGTATAAAGTTATTTGGAAGTTCTTTTTTTTTCCAAGGTCGCCCCAACCTAAAGGAGTTATTATAGGGTTTAATAGTTTAGTTAAAGCTTCACAGGGTCTTCTGGTCTTATGGTGTTATACCAGCTTTTGGACTGGGAGATCAGTTTAATTGATTTACTAAAAGAGACAGTTAGACCCTCATGGTGCCTTTCATACAGGTCTACAATTAATAGACAAGTGATTACGCTACCTTTGCACGGTTAGGATACCGCGGCCGTTTAATTATTCACTGGGCAGGCGCTGCCTTTAATATTGGTTTGGTGGCTAAAGGTTATGTTTTTGTTAAACAGTTGGGGTCTTTGGTTGCCGAGTTCCTTTTTTAGTGTTTAATCTTTCTTTTTGACGCACCTGTGTTGGGTTTACAGTGGGGTTATGTGGGTGTGTATTGGGTTTATATTTATCCTGGTTTGGTCTGTTAATGGCTAGTAGACTTTCTGTTTCTAGTGGAAGGATGCGTATAGAGATGTTATCTTATTAATAGTTTTAGCAGAATAAGCCCTATGGGTGAATAGGGTTACCTTTAGTGTGTTTGGAGTTTTTATTTTGTTTTTATATTTTTTGGGTTGAATTCTTTAACGATATTCTGTTAGTTGGCTGCTTTAAGGCCTACGGGTTAGTGGTTAAGTGAGCAGGTACTCTCAAATACAGGTTGTATCCTGTTTCAATAGGGCTGTACCCCTATTGAATGTCTTTAGGCGAATATAGATTTTTTTAGGCCTAAAGTGGAACTATATTCCTTTTTAGGTAGCCAGCTATCTCCAGGTTCGGTAGGTGTTTCGCCTCTACCTTTAAGTCTTCCCACTCTTTTGCTACAGAGAAGGGTTTGCCCTTTAGGCTGCTCTAAGGTAGCTCACCTGGTTTCGGGTTAGTAGACTTTGATTCTTCTTGCCTTGTATTTACTTGCTAAACCATGATGCTAAAGGTACAAGGGTTTATCTTTGCTGTCTTTTGCTTTAAAAGTTTTCCCTTACGGTACTGCTTAGTGTGTGGTATTACTGTTCGATCGCCTCTACTTAGTTGGTCAAATGGTTTGTTTTATATATCTGGGATGTTTGTATGGTGATTGTTTCGGCTCAAAAAGATCATTGTTTAATATCGTTCGATTGTAGGTCGAATGCTTTAGTTAAGCTACTTTTTGTTTCTAAGCGCACTTTCCAGTACGCTTACCATGTTACGACTTGCCCTGTTTAATAGAGGGTGGTTGTTTATGAATTGTTTGTGTGTCTTACAGGGATGACGGGCGGTGTGTGCACACTTCATTGCGTTATCTTCGGTTGGGTGTGTTTGTTCCCATCTTACTGCTAAATCCGCCTTCAGTTTCTAGTTTCATAGTCTGTTCGTTTTTTCTAGGTTAGAAAGTGTAGCCCATCTTGGTCCTGTTCATTAGTTACACCTCGACCTGTCGTGTTAATGTGTTATTATTAGGCTTACTTTGTTTCTTTCATAAGGTAAGCTGGCGACGGCGGTATATAGACTGATTGGGCTAGAACAGGTTGGGTTAATCGTGGGTTATCGGTTATTAGACAGGCTCCTCTAGGTCGGTGTGAAGTACCGTCAAGTCTTTTAAATTTTAAGTTATAACTCGTAGTTATTTGGCGAACAGCTGGTTATTAGGCTGTTTGGTTATGGCTAGGCATAGTAGGGTATCTAATCTTAGTTTGTGTCCTAGCTTTCACGAGTCAAAGGTGTTTGAGTATTAAGATTGTGTGTTTAGTGTGGCTTATAGCTTTTTACAGCCCAGCGTATCTTTATTCTTAATAAGTTAACACTAGGTTTTTAGTCGTGCTTTACGCCGTTGGTATTATCTTGGGTTTGTCGTGTAACCGCGGTCGCTGGCACGAGATTAACCAACCCTAGGAAAGACCCCGTTACTTGGTCAAGCTTTCGCTTATGGCCAAATATTAGATACTGCTGCGGGCCCGTGGGGGCGTGGCTTTATTGCTTGGTGTCATGGGCTATGGCCTGATACCGGCTCCGTTGAGTCGTTATGGTGGGCAGTTTCACTGTTTTGGTGAGGCTTGCATGTATAAACATGGGGTTTAGATAATAGGAGGTTTAAGACCAAGACCTTGTGTTATCAGGAGTAGACCATCTTAGCATTTTCAGTGCTATGCTTGATTATAAGCTATAATAAC